TTTCAAATGGGTCCATTCAACGATGTAAAATATTACAATGATGTAATAAAAAAAGAATCAATGAAAAGAGATAGTCTAATTCCAATTAGGAATTCCTTGGGACCTTTAGGATTAGGAAGAACCCCTCAAATTGCGCATTTTTATTCATTTTACCATTTAATAACTTATAATCAGATCTCGGTAACTAAATATTTACAACTTGACAATTTCAAACAGACTTTTCAAGTGCTTAAATATTATTTAATGGATGAAAATGGTAGGGTTTCTATTTATAATAATCCCGATCCGCGCGGTAACATCGTTTTGAATCCATTCAATTTGAATTGGAATTTTCTCCATCATAATTATTGTGAAGAAGCGTCTAGAATAATTAGCCTTGGGCAGTTTATTTGTGAAAATTTATGTATAGCCAAAAACGGACCGCACTTAAAATCGGGTCAAGTTCTAATTGTTCAAATTGACTCTGTAGTAATAAGATCAGCTAAAGCTTATTTGGCCACTCCGGGAGCAACCGTTCATGGCCATTATGGAGAAATCCTTTACGAAGGAGATACATTAGTTACATTTATATATGAAAAATCGAGATCTAGGGATATAACGCAAGGTCTTCCAAAAGTGGAACAAGTGTTAGAAGTGCGTTCGATTGATTCAATATCGATGAACCTAGAAAAGAGAATTGAGGGTTGGAACAAGAGTATAACAAAAATTATTGGAATTCCTTGGAGATTCTTGATTGGTGCTGAGCTAACTATAGTGCAAGGGCGTATCTCTTTGGTTAATAAGATCCAAAAAGTTTATAGATCTCAGGGGGTGCAGATTCATAATCGACATATAGAAATTATTGTGCGTCAAATAACATCAAAAGTGTTGGTTTCAGAAGAGGGAATGTCTAATGTTTTTTCACCCGGAGAACTGATTGAATTGTTGCGGGCGGAACGAACAGGGCGCGCTTTGGAAGAAGCGATCTGTTACCGAGCTATCTTATTGGGAATAACGAAAGCATCTCTAAATACTCAAAGTTTTATATCCGAAGCAAGTTTTCAAGAAACTGCTCGAGTTTTAGCAAAAGCCGCTCTCCGGGGTCGTATCGATTGGTTGAAAGGTCTGAAAGAGAACGTTGTTCTAGGGGGGATGATACCCGTTGGTACGGGATTCAACGGATTAGTGCAACGTTCAAGGCAACATACCAACATTCCTTTGGAAACCAAAAACAATAAACTATTCGAGGCAGAAATGCGAGATATTTTGTTCCACCACAGAGAATTATTTGATTTTTTCATTTCAAGGAATTTACACGATACACTGAGACAATCATTTCGAGGGTTGAATGATTCCTAAGAGCGGATTCACCCCCTTTCTTTTTAGCTATTTGTATTTGCGGTCATTTTTTTTTTTATTTTTATTTGGTATATAGTAATAAAGATAATAAAATAACAAATAGAATAGAAAGAAATTAATATTAATGGTTTGAATCGTGTATCAATGGCCAATATCCGTTAGAGGTAGAAACGAAGGTTCCATCGGAACAATTATTTATTTCTATTTCAGGGCACCTCGTCTCTCTTTTTTTTAATAAAAAGAAAGGAGGTGTGGATAAATAAATGACAAGAAGATATTGGAACATCCATTTGGAAGAAATGATGGAAGCAGGAGTTCATTTTGGTCATGGTACTAGTAAATGGAATCCTAGAATGGAACCTTATATCTCTTCAAAGCGTAAAGGTATTCATATTATAAATCTTATTAGAACTGCCCGTTTTTTATCAGAAGCTTGTGATTTAGTTTTTGATACAGCAAGTAGGGGAAAGCAATTCTTAATTGTTGGTACCAAAAATAAAGCAGCCGATTCAGTAGCACGGGCTGCAATAAGGGCCCGTTGTCATTATGTTAATAAAAAATGGCTAGGCGGTATGTTAACGAATTGGTATACTACGGAAACGATACTTCATAAGTTCAGGGACTTGAGAACGGAACAAAAGATGGGGAGACTCAATCGTCTTCCGAAAAGAGATTCAGCTATGTTGAAGAGACAATTATCTCACTTGCAAACATATCTGGGCGGGATCAAATATATGACTGGATTACCCGATATTGTAATAATCGTTGATCAGCAAGAAGAATATATGGCTCTTCGAGAATGTATGATTTTGGGAATTCCAACGATTTGTTTAATCGATACAAATTGTGACCCAGATCTCGCTGATATTTCGATCCCAGCAAATGATGACGCGATAGCTTCAATCCGATTAATTCTTAACAAATTAGTATTTGCAATTTGTGAGGGTCGTTCTAGTTATATACGAAATCCTTGATTCATATTAATAATGAATAATAAAAAAATTCTTTTGGGAACTCCATAGATTTATGAAATCGGTTATGATTCCTAAAAGAGATACAAGTAATTAGGGATATTATGTAATTAATTGGTATACAAATATATATAAGTCAACTAGGCAAGTCGAAAAAAGAGAAGGTTGAATCAAAATAATTCTTTTTAAAGTTCTATTTTTTTCAGAGGGCAATATGAATGTTCTATTATGTTATATCAACACACTAAAAGGCTTATACGATATATCCGGTGTGGAAGTCGGCCAACATTTCTATTGGAAAATAGGAGGTTTTCAAGTCCATGCCCAAGTAATTATTACTTCTTGGGTTGTAATTGCTATCTTATTAGGTTCAGCCATTATAGCTGTTCGTAATCCACAAACCATTCCTACTGACAGTCAGAATTTCTTCGAATATGTTCTTGAATTCATTCGAGATGTGAGCAAAACTCAGATTGGCGAAGAATACGGTCCATGGGTTCCCTTTATTGGAACTTTGTTTCTATTTATTTTTGTTTCGAATTGGTCGGGTGCTCTTTTACCTTGGAAAATCATACAGTTACCTCATGGGGAATTAGCCGCGCCTACAAATGATATAAATACTACTGTTGCTTTAGCTTTACTCACGTCAGTAGCATATTTCTATGCGGGTCTTAGTAAAAAAGGATTAGGTTATTTTGGTAAATACATTCAACCAACTCCAATCCTTTTACCCATTAATATTTTAGAAGATTTCACAAAACCCCTATCGCTTAGTTTTCGACTTTTCGGAAATATATTAGCTGATGAATTAGTAGTTCTTGTTCTTGTTTCTTTAGTACCTTCAGTGGTTCCTATACCCGTCATGTTACTTGGATTATTTACAAGCGGTATTCAAGCTCTTATTTTTGCAACTTTAGCTGCGGCTTATATAGGCGAATCCATGGAGGGTCATCATTGACTAGTTTTCGAAATAGTCTTTTTTTAGTTTAAGCCTTACGCAATATATATGCGTATCAAGATAATCTGCTTAAGGAGCATAATATATAAAAACTAAATAGATAAATTATATAAATATAAACTATATAAAGTATAGAAGTAATAGTCAAAAATAAGATATTAGCGGTATTAGGGAATTGCAACAAACAAAAGGGGAAGTAAAAAAAAGGAAAGAGATCGAAAAGATCTTTTTCCTAAAATTCCAGTTCGGTCTATTTATCCCCCCCCAATGAATACTATCTTTATATTGTTTTGTTCATTTAATTCCAATATTCAATATTATTAGATATTAGTAATCATAATCTGAATAATAATTAGGATTGTAATACTTATAGTATTATGGTGTGCTATTTTAAAAAAGATGCTATTGTTATATAGAAAAATTCCCATTCAAGTTGATTTCATCCAATTAAACGGTTGACCAAAAGATAATTTTAATAAATAATAAATTACCTGAACTTAGATCAATCAAATACTTCTATTTCGATGCAACGATTCGATCTAACGAATTTGTCCATGTAGATTGATTGTACCTGCGTCGGCGAGTAAAAAAAGAAAAAATAAAGATTTACAAAAAACTAAATTCAAATTTATAAAAAAAAAAATGGATTGGTTAGGGGGGGCCGAACTAGATGTATGTACTCTAATTAGTATAAGACAACTCTTGTGAATGTTTCGAAGAATGATTCTATAATCCGATTAAATGTAAGATATGAATGGTTGATTTACGTTATCCAAGAAACACATGTATATGTAATATTAGATATTAATTAGTTATATATGTAATATCTAAGCGGCTCTATTACTGTGAATTTAGATAGGAATTCCAATGGAATCCCCTCCATTTCCTTTGTAGTTGTGAATTGAATATTAAATGAATAAAATAAAGTGACTATTGAATAAAGAGATTCAATCAAGAAAATAAGAAAAAACGAAAAATTCAAAAAGAATGGTATGGATTCAAAAAAATTCTGTGAATAAAAACTAAAAAAGAAATATCGAAGCCGTTCTGATGATTCAATAATAATATTATTACTTCAATTCCGAGTTCTTATTTCCTTCGACTGTATAGATCTTAGCGATGGAATAATTAAGTCATAATTTATTGGTTGATTGTATCATTAACTATTTACTTATTTTGGTGTGAGGAACTTATCATGAATCCACTGATTTCTGCCGCTTCCGTTATTGCTGCTGGGTTGGCCGTCGGGCTTGCTTCTATTGGACCTGGGGTTGGTCAAGGTACTGCTGCGGGCCAAGCTGTAGAAGGGATCGCGAGACAGCCCGAGGCGGAGGGAAAAATACGAGGTACTTTATTGCTTAGTCTGGCTTTTATGGAAGCTTTAACAATTTATGGACTGGTTGTAGCGTTAGCACTTTTATTTGCGAATCCCTTTGTTTAATCCGAAAAAAAAAAATACGTATTTTTTTTTAGTTTATTTCCTTGGACTTACTGCTTTTTTTGAATTCGATTAGGATTTCACTCCTCCAATTATTTGGTGGGACACTAACCCATGGGAAGGACTGATTGGAGAATGGGGAATTAGCAGAACGACTCGCCTTCTTCCTTCCCATTGTTAGTCCAATGGAATAGTTTTTTAGGAAGTGTTACAACAAACGAGATATTTCGCAATTGACATGACATAAGCATAAGGCCTGGGACTTCATTCTAATAATACTAAGTATCACTTTTTT